CGAAGAGAAGGACTAATCAGTTATTTCTTTCATGGCACCAAACATGCCAATATTAGCATTGATGGTACGTAAATGTAACTCGTTGTTCAAACAACTATTCAGAGTTACTAGAGCTCCTTGTAAGGCTTGTTGGAAGACCCGTTGTCGGACTTGATAAATTGCTCTTTGTTGTTCAAAATGAATGCTTTCATTTTTGTAATTTTCTAATTGTTCTAAAGTTTTATAAGTTGAATTAATCAAATTCATTTTTTCTCGTTCTATTTCAGAATATCCATTCACTCGAAACTGATCCGCTTCCTTTTCTACTTTCCTTAAGCGAGTCCGGGCTTTTTCCAGCTGTTCAATGGCCTTTCCGCGTAGTTCTTCTGAATTTCGAATAGTATTCAAGATCCTCTGTTTTCGATTATCTAATAAATCACTTAATGAAAGTAGATTATCTTTCCATTTATTTCAAAACGTTCATGATCCCTTCCCGAACCAAACTTGAATCTTTCAATTCATTTGGCTCTCACGTTCAATTACTTCAATTATTTATGGCGAATTTCCATATCTTTTTTGAATGTAATGAACCTATCCTCTCTTCTCTGTTCATATTCCAAAAATAAAGTATCACTAATAAAAAAAAAAAAAGACCAGAATATTCAGAGGACTCTTCTGACCAAACAAAAACTAAAAAATAAGTAATTGTCAGCAAAGTTGTTTTTTTTTTTTTTCTTCACTTCAAATCCAAAAATTTGTCTTACTTTATATGTAGGTCATCGACTCAGCGTTTGACATTTATTTACTATCAATATTAATAAAAAAAAGGATGAACATTTTTCCAATAAAGGATTCAAATCATTTTATCGACATGAGTGTTCTATATCGATAAAATTCGAACTATTCTTTTTTTAAAACCATTTCGGTATTAATATAGTGGTAGAAAGAATACCATGCTGTGCCTAGACTTCAAACGGTTTAGCTTTAACCATGTTAATGGTCCCCCATTATTGGTTGATAGAGAATCAAAGTATATTTACCAACAAATCGCGAAATGCTATGGTTCTTACATATGATTTCTTTATTTATTCAGAAGTAATTCGCGAAATCATGTACCTTTCGTCCTTAGTTATAAAGAAAAAAAAGAGGTACAGCTGGTTGAATCCAACCTATTCTTGAAATAAACAACCCGCACACACTCCCTTTCCAAAAAAGATCAATACACCAATCACTACGCTGAGATTTATTAGATTTGTTGCTAAAATATCGGTATTAAACCCGAAACTCCCGGCGGATGGCCAGTGACCCAAGAAAACGAAAGAATCGGTTACATTTTTCATATGAGCTCCTCTTATAGATAAACTAAAAAAATCGTTGTATTGCTTCACCTCTTTGCTACTTCGAAATAGAAAATCGATTCAAAAATCGATTCAATTTCGAAATGAATTGTCTTTTTTTAATTGAGATTCCCAATAAACAATAAGAATAAGACTTATTGGAATAGAATTAGGTACTAGGTTTCATGTGAATTGCGAAATACCTCTTTTGTTGCAACACCTCTCCTTTGGACTAAAAGGGGGAAGGAAGAAAGGAAGTGAGTAACACTAATTCCTCATCCTCAAATCAGTCCTTCCCGCAGGTTAGTTTCTCAACGAATAAGTAATTGTGTGGGAACGATATTTTGATATAATGTGAAAAAGCAACCTGCAAGTCCAATACGCGAAAAGAAATATGTATTTCCCCTATTTCTTTTTCTTTTCTCGGATTAAACAAAAGGATTCGCAAATAAAAGCGCCAATGCTACAACCAATCCATAAATTGTTAAAGCTTCCATAAAGGCCAAACTAAGCAATAAAGTACCTCGTATTTTTCCCTCTGCCTCGGGCTGTCTCGCAATACCCTCTACAGCTTGGCCCGCAGCAGTACCTTGACCAATTCCAGGCCCAATAGAAGCAAGTCCTACAGCCAATCCAGCAGCAATAACGGAAGCGGCAGAAATCAGTGGATTCATGATAAGTTCCTCACACAAAAAAAAAAGAAATGGTTAATGATACAATCAACCAATGAATTATGACTTAATTATTCTATTGCTAATATTCATCTAGTCAAAATAACTAAAAACTCCAAATTGAAATAGAAATAAGAATATTATTGAATCATTAGATCATTAGAAAGACTTCATCTTTTTTATTTCCTATTTGTAGAGTCTTTCCGAATCAATCCAACTTGAGTTTTTTCATTTCCTTTTCTAATCATTCTTCGATCTTTTTCTTTATTTTCTCTGTTTATTCATTCAATTTACAGTCATAAACGAAACGGAAGGGCTTCGACTGGCATATCATACCTATCTTAATTTAGACAAGTAGGGCTAATGAAATATAAATATTAGTTCATATATAACTTGTCAATATCCAATATCAAATATACATATCTTTCTTCCATAACGTAAACTGCCCATTCTATCTTAAATTCAATCGGATTTTCGAATCATTCTTCGAAACATCTAATCTACAAGAGTTAACTTATAGCCATTGGATTACACATCATACCTGGCGCGACCCCTCTCTACTAACCAACTCCCCTTTAGTTGAAACTTCTCGAAGATCGTTTTTCTATTATCGTAGACTCTATTTGTATATTTAGAAAATAGAAAGAGATTATCCTGATAGAATAGATTATCTTGAGCCACACATATATTGCCTTGATCTAAGCTAAAAAAAGGACTCTTTCTAAGACTAATCAATGATGGCCCTCCATGGATTCGCCTATATAAGCTGCGGCTAAAGTTGCAAAAATAAGAGCCTGAATACCGCTTGTAAATAATCCGAGGAACATGACAGGTATAGGAACCACTAAAGGTACTAAAGAAACAAGAACAAGAACGACTAGTTCATCCGCTAATATATTTCCGAAAAGTCGAAAACTAAGTGATAGAGGTTTTGTGAAATCTTCTAAGATGTTAATGGGTAAAAGAATTGGAGTTGGTTGAATGTATTTACCAAAATAACCTAATCCTTTTTTTGTAAGACCCGCATAGAAATAGGCTACCGACGTTAGTAAAGCTAAAGCAACAGTAGTATTTATATCATTCGTGGGTGCGGCTAACTCCCCGTGAGGTAACTGTATGATTTTCCAAGGTAAAAGAGCCCCTGACCAATTAGAAACAAAAATAAATAGAAACATAGTCCCAATAAAGGGAACCCAGGGGCGATATTCTTCTCCAATTTGAGTTTTGCTCACGTCTCGAATGAATTCAAGGACATATTCAAAGAAATTCTGACCGCCAGTCGGAATGGTTTGTGGATTCCGAACAGCTATAGCAGCTGAACCTAATAAGATAGCAATTACAACCCAAGAAGTAATAAGTACCTGGCCATGGATTTGGAACCCCCCTATTTGCCAATAGAAATGTTGGCCTACTTCCACACCGGATATATCGTATAACCCCTTTAGCGTGTTGATTGAGTATGATAGAACATTCATATTGTCCTCTGACTGAAATATCACTTTAAAAGAAATTATTTTGATTCAACCATCTATTATCTATTTCTCGACTTGTCTACTTGAATTTTATATTTAGGATACCGATTAATCACATAAAATCCCCAGTCGTTTTTATATATTTTTTGAGATTCAGGAATAGTAACCGATTCTATTATCGAGTTTACGAAGTCAATTTTTGATTTTATCTTGAATCAAGGATTTCTTATATAAGCGGCCCTCACAAATTGCAAATACTAATTTGGTAAGAATTAATCGGATTGAAGCTATAGAATCATCGTTCGCCGGAATCGAAATATCTGCGAGATCCGGATCACAATTTGTATCGATTAAAGAAATCGTTGGAATTCCCAAAGTAATACATTCTCGAAGGGCCTTATATTCTTCTTGTTGATCAACGATGATTACAATATCAGGTAACTCTGTCATATATTTAATCCCACCCAGGTATCTTTGCAAGTGAGATAATTGTCTCTTCAACATGGCTGCATCTCTCTTCGGAAGACGGGCGAGTCTCCCCGTCTTTTGTTCCACTCTCAAGTCCCTGAATTTTTGAAGTTTCCTTTTTGTAGTGGACCAATTCGTTAACATACCTCCAAGCCACTTTTTATTAACATAATGGGATCGAGCCCTTATTGCAGCTCGTTCTACTGAATCAGCTACTTTCCATTTTGTCCCAACAATTAAAAATTGTTTTCCTCTGCTTGCTGCATCAAAAACTAAATCACAGACCTCTGATAAAAAACGAGCAGTTCTAGTAAGATTTATAATATGAATGCCCTTCCGTTTTGCAGAGATATAAGGTGCCATTCTAGGATTCCATTTCCGAATCCCGTGACCCAAATGAACTCCCGCCTCCATCATCTCTTCCAAATTGATGTTCCAATATCTTCTTGTCATTTCTCCCCACACTTTCCCTTTTTTTATTTAATAAAGAGACGAGGTATCCTGAAATAAGTAATTGTTCCAACGGAACCTTCTTTTCTAAGGCGGATTGGCCATTGATACACAACCCAAACCACTAATTTCTTTCTATTTGTTATTATTTGAATTTCTTTATTTTATTACTAAATTAAATAACCATAACAAATACAGAGAAGATAAAAAGGATGAATCTCTTGTATTAAATCCCAGAAATCATTGTTGTTTTGGTCTATCGTGGAAATTCTTTGAAAGACAAGAATCAAATAATTCTCTATGGTAAAACAAAATATCTCTCATTTCTCCCTCGAATAGATTCTTTTTTTTTGTTTTCAAGGAAATGTTCTTTTGTTGATTTGAACGGTGTGCGAATCCCTTGAATCCGGTACCGGCAGGTATCATCCCCCCCAGAACAACGTTTTCTTTTAGTCCTTTCAACCAATCGATCCGGCCCCGGAGAGCTGCTTTTGCTAAAACTCGAGCAGTTTCTTGAAAACTCGCTTCGGATATAAAACTTTGAGTATTTAGAGATGCTCTCGTTATTCCCAATAAGATAGCTCGATAGCAGATCGCTTCTTCCAAAGCGCGCCCCGTTCGTTCCGCCCGCAACAACCCAATTAGTTCTCCGGGCAAAAAAACATTAGACATTCCATCTTCTGAAACCAAGACTTTTGATGTTATTTGACGTACAATAAGTTCTATATGCCTATTATGGATCTGCACCCCCTGGGATCGATAAACCCTTTGGATCCTATTAACCAAAGAAATACGACTTTGCGCCATAGTTAGCTCAGCTCCAATCAAGAATCCCCAAGAATTCCCTAGAATTCTTGTTATATGTTCGTTCCAACCATCAATCCTACTTTCTAGATTCATGGATATTGAATCAATCGAACGAGCTTCTAAGACTTGTTCCACTTTTGGAAGACCTTGTGTTATATCACTAGACCTCGATTTTTCATATATAAATGTAACTAATATATCCCCTCCATAAATGATTTCCCCATAATGCCTTTGAACTCTTGTTCCTGGGGTGGCCAAATAAGGCTTAGCCGATCTTATTACTACAGAGTCAAATTGAACAATTAGAACTTGACCCGATTTTAAGTGCGGTTGGTGTTTGGCTATGCATGCATTTTCGCAAAGAAATTGTCCAAGACAAATTTTTGTGGATGTCTCTTCACAAAAATTGTAATGAAGAAAATACCAATTCAATTTTAATGGATTCAAAATGATGTTACTGCATGGATCGGGATTATAAATTCTCCCATTTTCATCCATTAAATAATATTTAAAATTAAGTACTTGAAAGGTTTGTTTTAAATTGTCAAGTTGTAAATAATTAGTTACCAAGGTCTGATTATGAGTTATTAAATAGTAAAATGAAAAAAAATTCGCAAATTGAAGGGCTGTTCCTAAAGGGCCCAATGAATTCCTAATTGGAATTAGGTGATCTTTTTTAATTGATTCTTTGTGATATTTTACACCGTTGAATGTGAATGGACCTATTCGAAAACAATTGGATGATGACAAAATTAGAAAAGGTTGACATTCCTTATTTTTACCCGACAACGTACGAACAGTTCCTTGATTTTGGTTAAATGATTTTTGAAGTTTTGTCTTTGAAAAAATGGAATAAAATGGATTCATATTGGTATGATATGGTCCATCATCATTAAAAAATAAGGGATCATTCCTTTTCCCCATATACGAAAAAGCGAATTTTGCTAAATCGATCCTTATAAAATCTCGAATCATACCATTTGTTCTTACTTCAACAAGGGAAGCCCCGGCCTCTTCGATAGAAGAACTTTTTTTGTCTTGGTTCCAATTCAATACTAAACAAGTACGAACTAATTGAATGTTTGTGTCAGAAATTTCCCGAGTGTCTTTGCCATTTCCATAAAAGATATAATTGACAACTTGAAGTCGCACATTATCCCTTTCCTGCAACAGATCCTGAGGGAAAAGTGTTGCTAAATTTATACCATCCGTTATTTCATATGTGACTACGGGTCGAACCAAAACAAAAAACTTTTTTTTCTTGGTAGGGGTGATCCGTTGGACATAGATCCAATTTTTCAAATTTTTTGATTCCTTGGAATTTGTCTTTCCTGGTGGTATCAAAATGCCACTGTGTCGGGATATCTTATCTATCTCCCCAGGAAAATGGATATCTCCAGAAAAAATTTGAAGTTCAATCTTGTTTTTTTTTCTCTCCACTCGGACCACTCCGCCTACTCGGCTTCGTATATTTAAAGTGATTTGCGTATCTACTCCAATGATACTGTTGTTCCGTACCATTATGGGAGAAGATCCGGGTAAGATATGCACTTCCTCGGGAATGAAAAAAAGGGGATCTACTTTCGTTTGGTCTTTTGGTCGAAATTCAACGACTGAATTTATCTCTATAGTCCCATATTTAGTAATTCCCGAACTCTTTCTTCGGTATCGCGGATCGTGGAAATAAGCAAAAATACTATTTCTACGGAAAATACCATTTATGGGTATTTCAATCGAAATATGGGAAGGGGGCATTAATTCTTTGTCTCGTTCTTGACTCAATTGAAATGGAATAATGAATCTATTTCTTCGCCTCTTTGCCAATAAATCAAAATTTTTGGCAGGATATATGAGATTACAATGACCCATTCGATTAAGTTCTGAATAATCCGGAATCCTATCCTTTTTTTTACTAGAAGGGTCCGAAAATTTATCTTTTACTTGATCATTAGTCACTGAGGAGTTAGAAATATATCTTTGTTCGAAAGAAAGAGAATGAACGTTCGTTTGATCTTGATCCTTGTGGAGCGAAAAGGTAACTACACTGGATCTGTACGGCCTTCCTGATAATATCCATAAACGACTTGTTTTTGGTAAGAGATGAACATTACTGTATGTAAATTCGGGTGCATGGTACACATCGGTACTCCAGTGCATTTCCCCCTCCGAGTCAGAATAAATATGTTTTCGAACCCTTTCCTTAAAATTCAAGGTGGATGTCCCCGCACGAATTTCGGCAATCACTTGTTCGGATTCAACATATTGATTGTTTTGAACTAAAAGCAAACTTTTTGGTGGAATATTCACATTATGTAG